AAATGATTGAACAACCGGGAGTAATTTACTTACGATACTTAGTTGACATTCATAAAAAGTATCTATTGAATTATGAATTCAATACATCCTGTTTAGCAGAAAGACGGGTATTCCTCGCTCATTATCAGACAATTACTTATTCCCAAACTTCGTGTGGGAATAAGACTTTGCATGTTCCATCTCACGGAAAACCCTTTTCGCTCCGCTTAGCCTTATCCCCATCTAGGGGGATTTTAGTGATAGGTTCTATAGGAACTGGACGATCCTATTTGGTCAAATACCTAGCGACAAACTCCTATGTTCCTTTTATTACGGTATTTCTGAACAAGTTCTTGGATAACAAGCCTAAAGGTTTTCTTGTTGAGGATATCGATAGTGATGATATTGATACTAGTACTAGTGACGATATCGATCGTGACCTTGATACGGAGCTGGAACTGCTAACTATGATGAATGCGATAACTAGGGATATGATATCGGAAATAGACCGATTTTATATTTATATCACCCTTCAATTCGAATTAGCAAAAGCAATGTCTCCTTGCATAATATGGATTCCAAACATTCATGATCTGGAGTTGAATTACTTATCCTTCGGTCTATTAGTGAACCATCTCTCTGAAAGATGTTCCACTAGAAATATTCTTGTTATTGCTTCGACTCATATTCCCCAAAAAGTGGATCCCGCTCTAATAGCTCCGAATAAATTAAATACGTGCATTAATATACGAAGGCTTCTTATTCCACAACAACGAAAGCACTTTTTCACTCTTTCATATACTAGGGGATTTCACTTGGAAAATAAAATGTTCCATACTAACGGATTCGGTTCCATAACCATGGGTTCCAATGCAAGAGATCTTGTAGCACTTAACAATGAGGCCCTATCAATTAGTATTACACAGAAAAAATCAATTCTAGACACTAATACAATAAGATCCGCTCTTCATAGACAAACTTGGGATTTGCGATCCAAGGTAAGATCGGTTCAAGATCATGGGATCCTTTCCTATCAGATAGGAAGGGCTGTAGCACAAAATGTACTTCTAAGTAATTACCTCATAGATCCGATATCTATCTATATAAATAAGAAAGCATGTAACGAAGGGGATTCTTTTTTGTACAAATGGTACTTCGAACTTGGAACGAGCATGAAGAAATTAACAATACTTCTTTATCTTTTGAGTTGTTCTGCCGGATCGGTTGCTCAAGATCTTTGGTCTCTACCCGGACCCGATGAAAAAAAAGGGATCACTTCTTATGGACTCGTTGAGAATGATTCGGATCTAGTTCATGGCCTATTAGAAGTAGAAGGTGCTCTGGTGGGATCTTCGCGGACAGAAAAAGGGTACAGTCCGTTTGAGAATGATCGAGTTACATTGCTTCTTCGGTCCGAACCGAGGAATCCTTTATATATGATGCAAAATGGATCTTGTTCTATTTTTGATCAGAGATTTATCTATGAAAAATATGAATCGGAGTTTGAAGAAGGAGAGGGGGAAAGAACCCTTGACCCGCAACAGATAGAGGAGGATTTTTTCAATCATATAGTTTGGGCTCCTAGAATATGGCGACCCTGGAGCTTTCTATTTGATTGTATCGAAAGGCCCAACGAAATGGGATTTCCCTATTGGTCCGGGTCATTTCGGGGCAAGCGGATCATTTATGATGAAGAGGATGAACTTAAAGAGAATGATTCGGAGTTCTTGCAGAGTGGAACCTTGCAAGACCAGACACTAGCTAGATCTTCCAAAGAACAAGGCTTTTTTCGAATAAGTCAATTCATTTGGGACCCTGCGGATCCGCTCTTTTTCCTATTCAAAGATAAGTTTCCTGGCTCTGTGTTTTCACATCGAGAATTATTTGCAGATGAAGAGATGTCAAAGGGGCTTCTGACTTCCCAAACAGATCCTCCTACATCTATATATAAACGCTGGTTTATCAAGAATACACAGGAAAAGCACTTCGAATTGTTGATTAATCGTCAGAGATGGCTTAGAACCAATAGTTCATTATCTAATGGATCTTTCCGTTCTAATACTCTCTCCGAGAGTTATCAGTATTTATCAACTCTGTTCCTATCTAATGGAACGCTATTGGATCAAATGACAAAGGCATTGTTAATAAAAAGATGGCTTTTCCCAGATGAAATGAAAATTGGATTCATGTAACAGGAGAAAGATTTTATATTCCTTAGCCGGAAAGATATGTGACTATGAAAGAGGGATTAAGTCGAACAGATATAGGTTGGGTGGTGTAAACGTTTCTTTCTTCCATATTTTGGACCTGAACAATAAATATGTTACTGCTGAAACACGGGAAATTTTGAAATTTTAGATAAAAAAACTATGTATGGATGGTATGAACTGCACAAACAAGAATTCTTGAACAGCGAACAACCAATTCACGACAAAGAAGTACTGGATTCTTTTTCGGATAGGCCCTAAAAAGAAAAAAGGATAAGGAAGGGTGGAATGCCGACAGGCGTCTATTTATTGAATTTATTGAATTGACCCGTTAGTACCTGTTTTGGGAATGTCCAGTGGCAAAGTCACGGAATGGGTAACTCGCCAATCCAAATTCCCCGACGATGTAATGTACTTTATCCGCTGGGTGATGGACGGGCATTTTACCAGAGGTTTTTAATCTACCCTTGTGTGATTCCTGTAGAAATATATACTCTTACTTTGGGTTGGGTGCAGGGGCGGACGAAGCAGACTCCTCATTCATTAGATAGAGAAGATCTCGCGATCCGATGCTAAATTTATTCCAATTCAATAAGTTAAATAAGAGAGCTCGGATTGCATCGGTATATAAATATATCAATACCGATTCAATCCGAGCTCTCTTAATTGCTCATTGAATGAGCATTCTCAATATTATGCCTTGAAGAGGACTTGAACCTCCACGCTGTTTAGCACGAGATTTTGAGTCTCGCTTGTCTACCATTTCACCACCAAGGCATCTTGAAAGTGCATCCTATTCCATTACATGAATATGATATCTATCTAGTGTGAGGAATATATGACAAGAGTCTTTCTATTGATCGGTCATATAGGCCCGGCCGGGTTGGACATCCAATTTCTTAAATTTGAATTATCCGGCCTTGTGTATATATCAAATAAAAAAAAATAGCCATTTTTTTTATTTATTTTATCGATTCAAAATAAGCTCAAAGAAAGAGTTGAATAGGGTCCAAAAAATAACGAGAGATATGTAAAAAAAAAGCAGGTATGATTACGACACCTATTCCTAATCCTAAATGGAATGGAACGACGTAGGGATTTACATAGAAACATAGTTAGGGATTTACATAGAAACATAGTATAGTATTAGATACGCTCGAATGACCCCTTGAGAATGTATATAACCCTTTATTATATTCCGGCCTGGTCCGATACTAAGTTCATACTCCTAGTCCATTCCCCTTTTGGTCGGAACAGATCTACACTAATTGATTCTAAGAGGGTAAGACCCTAAAATAAATAAAATTAAAATAAAGGGTATTCTGAGCAAAATAATCAGGTTTCATTGATATTCCTGATATATGAAATAGTAGTTGCTATCACACATACAATCATACTAAATTCGATGGAATTATTTGATCTTCTATAAAATTCGCACGTGATGGGTGATTTATTGGTTTCGTCCAGTGTAAGTAGTCCTATTAAAATCAAGGAATGAATATAGGACGCCCGCCATCTACACCAGAAAGAATAAACCAGAAAGAATAAATATAGGTTTATGAAAAAACCTGCTAGTGGTGGAATACCTCCTACGGATAAGAGACATAGAGATAAAGAGAGAGCCAAAAAAGAATCTTTCATTATAATCCTGCATAATCTCGAATGTTATTAGTTCCGGTACGTAGACTAAATAATACAATGCAAGCAAAAGTTCCTAGCTTCAGGGAGATATAGAACAGCTAAGTCTCCAACTATTATTCCAATAATTATAATTACATATCCTATTTGTGCCCTATGGATGAATACCCAAGTATACGTTTCATGCTTGTTTGAGTAATAGCGCAATGATATATTATTATATTTCCGAATATCATGCTCTAGGATTTCCAGAATAAGATGTCATTCGATAAAATAAATAAGGAATATTAAAATTTTGAGTGTCTGAAGCGGGAGCAGCTACTTTCGAAGTAACAGAAAGAAAAGCAACGACTGGGGTGGGAGAGTCAGAGTAAAAAATAGGATTCTTCACTTCTTTATTCTCATTCAAAACAGTACATAATACTTTCATTTCACACGGCTCCTAAGTGATAAAAGACAGAAGACCACATCTTATTTCTTTTTTTGCTTACCTTCCTCGCGACCGAATCCATTCGATTTCTAAAAAAGATTACTATTTTTCGACCTTGGTTCCATAGGAGTAAGTAAGAAAGATTGAGAAATAGAACTATGGGTAATCCTTTTGGTGACGGATGCTCCTATTATACTCGTAGTCTCTGAAGGATGAGAACCAACTATGTAGCATCTACATCGAGAATATTGGATACGTCATTAGTCCTATCCTTTGTAGGAACTACCCGTAATAATTAATTTGCAAAAAGGATCTGTATCATAAGGAGATTCGTCGTTCCTGACCCTGCTTCACCTTAATTGTTATTTGTATTTGAACAAGTAAAAGTTCTGTCTTGGTTCCGAGTGGGGATAACATTTATCTTCTGCATGTACATAAAGTTTTGAAAAATCTAAACATATAAGAGAAAGGTAGGAATTTATCAAATGAACCGCACTCCTTCGTATACGTCAGGAGTCCATTGATTAGAGGGGGCTGGGGAAAGCTTGAACCCAATTCTATAATGAATATGAGCGCAATTTTAATTCCTGGGGAGTTATACATTTGTGTATTGATAGGACCTTTCACTATTTCTTGAAGCTCAATTTCTCTCCCGGATAAACCATATAGCCAAGCCAAGAGAAACCATGAACCAGAATATAAGAGCTTACCCACCCATGAGTAAATATTTCATAGTAGCCCCATAC